TTAAAAATAAGCTAAATAAGCTTTTGGGTTCATACCCCAAATATAAAGGAAATACCTTTTTTTTAAAAATAATAAAGTGCCTGAAAAAGGATTATTCTGATAGGATAAATTATGTAATTTATTTTACCTTTATTATTTATATTTTATAGAATTAAACTATATCTTGCAATCTCAAAAATTACTATGCATTATACATTAAAATATAATTATAAATATGAATAATTTTTCATCAAAGATTTTTTCTTATTTTAAATTTTACTTTTAATTAATTCAAATAAAATATTTTTTTTATTTATTATATTTTTTAGAACCTTAATTTCTATTTCATCCAACTCCTGATTAGGATGTTGAATTGGATTAGAAATTAATTTGTTAAGATTTATCCCCCTAATATCCAACCCCAATAACTTACTTAATTCAGAAGCTTCATTAAAATATTTTCTTACCCAATCTATTGCTTCAATTAATTTTTTATTTTCTATTCTTTTATGTCTAATTTTATTCAAAAATTTTTTTATTAATAATTTATTTTCTATTCTTATTAATTCTTCCTTATTAATAAAAATAGGATCAACCCCCTTTCATTTCTGATTCCCCAATATTATAGAAGGATTATCTTGATTAAATTGTTTTATTTTAATAACATGACAAAAAATCTCCCCCATAATTTTAATTTCTTATTATATAAATTTTTATTTAATATTTTTTATAATAATTATTAATGTAATAATTGGTACAATTAGAAGATTTAACCAATCTTCATTACGAAAATTAATAGCTTTCTCTTCTATTAATAATCTAGGGTGAATGCTAGCAGCCTTATCAATTAGAGAAAATCTTTGATTAACTTACTTTTTATTTTATTCTTTTCTTATTTCTATTATATGTTTTTTATTTTATACCTTAAATATTTATTATATTAATCAATTATTCAATTATAATTTAAATTTTTTTATTAAAATTTCTATTATAATTAATTTTTTATCTTTAGGAGGATTACCTCCATTTTTAGGATTTTTTCCTAAATGATTAATTATTAATTTTTTATTATTTAATAACTTATTTATTATTTTATTTTTTTTTTTTTTATCAAGTTTAATTATATTATTTATTTATATTCGTATTATTTATTTTTCTTTTATATTTTATTCTATTAAATTAAAATGAAATAAAATTTTTATTAAAAATAATTATTTAAATTTTATTAATATTATTAGATTTTTTTCTTTATTAGGAATATTACTTAGAACATTATTTTTTTATTAAGGTTTTAAGTTAATTTAAACTAATAATCTTCAAAATTGTTTATAAAGAAATTTCTTTAAGCCTTAGTATTTAAATACACCTTAAAATTTGCAATTTTATATCATTTTGAATATAAGACTAATAAAAGAGAAATATTCTCGTTAATAAATTTACAATTTATCGCTTAAACTCAGCCATTTTATTTTGCGAAAATGACTTTTTTCTACAAATCATAAAGATATTGGTACTTTATATTTTATTTTTGGAATTTGGGCAGGAATAGTAGGAACTTCCCTTAGTTTATTAATTCGTACTGAATTAGGTAATCCTGGATCTTTAATTGGAGATGATCAAATTTATAATACAATTGTTACAGCTCATGCTTTTATTATAATTTTTTTTATAGTTATACCAATTATAATTGGAGGATTCGGTAATTGATTAATTCCATTAATATTGGGAGCTCCTGATATAGCTTTCCCCCGAATAAATAATATAAGATTTTGATTATTACCCCCATCATTAATATTGTTAATTTTCAGAAGAATTGTTGAAAATGGAGCAGGAACAGGATGAACGGTTTACCCCCCCCTTTCATCTAATATTGCCCATAGAGGTTCATCTGTAGATTTGGCAATTTTCTCCCTTCATTTAGCAGGAATTTCTTCAATTTTAGGCGCAATTAATTTTATTACAACAATTATTAATATACGAATTAATAATATATCTTTTGATCAAATATCTTTATTTATCTGAGCTGTTGGTATTACAGCTTTACTTCTTTTATTATCTCTTCCTGTTTTAGCTGGAGCAATCACAATACTTTTAACAGATCGTAATCTAAATACATCTTTTTTTGATCCAGCTGGAGGAGGAGATCCTATTCTTTACCAACATTTATTTTGATTTTTTGGTCATCCAGAAGTTTATATTTTAATTTTACCTGGATTTGGAATAATTTCTCACATTATTTCCCAAGAAAGAGGAAAAAAAGAAACTTTTGGTTACTTAGGAATAATTTATGCTATAATAGCAATTGGGCTATTAGGATTTATTGTTTGAGCTCATCATATATTTACTGTTGGAATAGATATTGATACTCGAGCTTATTTCACTTCTGCTACTATAATTATTGCAGTACCAACAGGAATTAAAATCTTTAGATGATTAGCAACTCTTCATGGAACTCAAATTAATTACAGACCATCTATATTATGAAGATTAGGATTCATTTTCTTATTTACTGTAGGAGGATTAACAGGAGTCGTATTAGCCAATTCTTCAATTGATATTACTCTTCACGATACTTACTATGTAGTAGCTCATTTCCATTACGTACTATCTATAGGAGCTGTATTTGCTATTATAGGAGGATTCATTCACTGATATCCTTTATTTACAGGATTACTAATAAATAATTATTTATTGAAAATTCAATTTATTTCTATATTTATCGGAGTAAATTTAACATTTTTTCCTCAACATTTTTTAGGTTTAGCAGGTATACCTCGACGATATTCTGATTACCCCGATAGATTTGTATCATGAAATATTTTATCTTCATTCGGATCTTATATCTCTTTATTATCAATAATAATAATAATTATTATTATCTGAGAATCAATGATTAATCAACGAATTATCTTATTTTCATTAAATATACCTACCTCTATTGAATGATATCAAAATTTCCCACCTTCTGAACACTCATATAATGAATTACCTATTTTAAGTAACTTCTAATATGGCAGATTATATGTAATGGATTTAAACCCCATTTATAAAGGATTATCCTTTTTTTAGAAATGGCAACATGATCAAATTTAAATTATCAAAATAGAGCATCCCCATTAATAGAACAAATTATTTTCTTTCATGATCATACTTTAATTATTCTAATCATAATTACTATTATAGTTTCTTATTTAATAATTAATTTATTTTTTAATTTTTATATTAATCGATTTTTATTAGAAAATCAAATAATTGAATTAATTTGAACTATTTTACCAGCAATTACTTTAATTTTTATTGCATTGCCATCTCTCCGACTTTTGTACTTATTAGATGAACTTAATAATCCCTTAATTACATTAAAATCTATTGGTCATCAATGATACTGAAGTTATGAATATTCCGATTTTAATAATATTGAATTTGATTCTTACATAATTAACTCAAAAGAAAATATTAATAATTTCCGTTTATTAGATGTAGATAATCGTATTACTCTTCCTTTAAATAATCAAATTCGAGTATTAATTACATCTACTGATGTAATTCACTCTTGAACTATCCCATCTTTAGGAATTAAAGTAGATGCTAATCCAGGTCGTCTTAATCAAACTAGATTCCTTATTAATCGACCAGGAATTTTTTATGGACAATGCTCAGAAATTTGCGGAGCTAATCATAGTTTTATACCAATTGTAATTGAAAGAATCCCTATTAAAAACTTTATTAAATGAATTAACAATTATTCATTAGATATCTTAAGCAAGTATTGGTCTCTTAAACCATTTTATGGTAAATTAGCAATTACCTCTAATGAAAGAATTAGTTAATTAATAACATAAATATGTCAAATTTAAATAATTACTAAGTAATATTCTTTTATTCCTCAAATAATACCAATTAATTGAATTTTCTTTTTTTTTTTTTTTATTTATGTATATTTTATATTTATTATAATAAATTTTTATATTTTCAATTATAAATTAAATAACAATAATAATAATATTTTAAATAATTCAATAAAAAATTTTCAAAATATAAACTGAAAATGATAAATAACTTATTCTCAATTTTTGATCCTTCAACGAATATTTTTAATTTGTCTTTTAATTGAATTAGAACTTTTATTGGATTAATATTTATTCCTTATTCATTTTGACTTATCCCTAATCGACATTTTTTATTATGAAATATTATTTCAAATAAACTTCATAATGAATTTAAAACTTTATTAGGTACCAATAAATCAACTGGATCAACATTTGTTTTTATTTCCCTCTTTTTTTTTATTTTTTTTAATAATTTTCTTGGATTATTCCCTTATATTTTCACTAGAACTAGTCATTTAAATATTTCATTATCTATTTCTCTAACTTTATGATTAAGATTTATAATTTATGGATGAATTAATAACACCCAACATATATTTATTCACATAATTCCCCAAGGAACTCCATTTATTTTAATACCTTTTATAGTTTTAATTGAAACAATTAGAAATATTATTCGACCAATAACTTTAGCTGTTCGTCTTTCAGCAAATATAATTGCAGGACACTTATTAATTACTTTATTAAGAAATACAGGAATTAATATATCTAATTATTTATTAATTTTTTTAATTTTTATTCAAATTTTATTATTAATTTTAGAATCAGCTGTCTCTTTTATCCAAGCTTATGTAATTACTATTCTTAGCACACTTTATTCTAGAGAAGTCAATTAATGACAATAAATCATAACCATCCATTTCACTTAGTTGATTATAGTCCTTGACCCTTAACTGGAGCTATTGGAGTAATAACCTTAGTTACAGGTTTAATTAAATGATTCCATAATTTTAATATAAATCTTATTATTTTAGGTTATTTAATTGTATTAATAACTATATATCAATGATGACGAGATATTTGTCGAGAAAGTACTTTCCAAGGAAAACACACTATCCTTGTATCTAAAGGTCTTCGATGAGGAATAATTTTATTTATTATTTCAGAAATTTTTTTCTTTTTATCATTTTTTTGAGCTTTTTTTCATAGAAGTTTATCCCCTAATATTGAAATTGGTTCAATTTGACCACCATTAAATATCTTAACATTCAACCCATTTCAAATTCCTTTATTAAATACCATTATCCTTATTACTTCAGGAATTACTATTACTTGATCTCATCATTCAATTATAGAAAATAACTTTACTCAATCTTTTCAAAGATTATTTATTACTATTTTATTAGGAATTTATTTTACTATTCTTCAAGCTTATGAATATATTGAAGCCCCATTTACAATTGCTGATAGAATTTATGGATCAACTTTTTTCATAGCAACAGGATTCCATGGTCTTCATGTTATTATTGGGACTATTTTTTTAATTTTTTGTTTTATTCGTCATATTAATAATCATTTTTCAAAAAATCATCATTTTGGATTTGAAGCTGCTGCATGATATTGACATTTTGTTGATGTTGTTTGATTATTCCTTTATATTTCAATTTATTGATGAGGAAATTAATTATTTATATAATATATTTAGTATATTTGACTTCCAATCAAAAAGATTAATATTCTATTAATATAAATAATCTTTACTATAATTTATTTATCATATATTACAATTATTATTTCTAATTTATTTATATTAATTTCATTTATTATCTCAAAAAAATCTTTTTTAGATCGAGAAAAATGTTCACCTTTTGAATGTGGATTTGATCCTCTAAATTTAGCTCGAATTCCATTTTCATTACATTTTTTTCTAATTGCAATAATTTTTTTAATTTTTGATGTAGAAATTGTTTTAATTTTACCAATCATTCCCACATTTAAAATAGTTAACTTATTTATTTGGTATAAAACTAGTTTTTTTTTCATTATTATACTTTTACTTGGCTTATATCATGAATGAAATCAAAACATATTAAATTGAATTAATTAGGATTATAGTTTATAAAAACATTTGATTTGCACTCAAAAAATATTGCTATTCAATTTATCTTGAATAAGAAGCAAAATTGCATTTAATTTCGACTTAAAAGATAGAGTATTTACTCCTTATTTATTAATTGAAACCAAAACAGAGGTATATCACTGTTAATGATAAAATTGAATAAAAATTCCAATTAGAAATATATTTAAATTAAGCTGCTAACTTAATTAATAGTGATTAATAACATTAATATTTCTTTATATATATATATATATATAGTTTAAAAAAAAACATTACATTTTCATTGTAAAAATAAAATAATTTTTTTATATATATATATATATATATATATATATATATTTAAAGATTTAATTAATCACCTTAATATCTTCAATATTAAACTCTTTTTAAGCTATTTAAATATAATAAAATTATAAAAATAATAATTATTATTCATAAAACAAATCTAAATAAATAAATTTTTAAATTATTTATTTGATAAACATAAAAAATAATAGAATAATATTTTATAATATTAAAAATTCCATATCTTTTATAAATTTCCCCTCAACCTATATCAATATTCTTCAATAAATTTTGACCATAAATTAAAAAATTATAATTCAATATATAAGTAGACAAATTTGGTAAAAATCATATTAAAGTTAAAAAAGATCTTAAATTATAAATTTTTTTAAACTTATTAATTGAATTAATATTTATATTTCTAATTAAATAACCAAATAAAATACCCAATATCATTAAATAAAACACTATTATTTTTATATTCAAAGGCAAATAAATCATATAAGGATAACAAAAAATTATTCAACTTAAAAATCTACCAGAAATCAATCTTATAAACAATAATATAAATATTCTTTTTAATATAATATAATCTTCATCATATAAATTATAAATAGACATTAAATTAAAATCATTCACTATTAAATATATTAATAATCGTATTGTATAAAATACCGTCAAACCAATAGAAACATAATATAAATAAAAAATTATTAAATTTAAATTTCTTATTCTTATCACCTCTAAAATCATATCCTTTGAATAAAATCCAGCTAAAAATGGAATTCCACATAAAGCTAAATTTGAAATATTTATACATAAAGAAGTTAAAGGAATGTAAAATCTAACTCCCCCTATTATTCGAATATCTTGATTATTATTTATTATATGAATAATTATACCAGCACATATGAATAATAAAGCTTTAAATATAGCATGAGTTAATAAATGAAAAAAAGCTAAATCTCCATAACCTATTCTCAAAATTCTTATTATTAAACCTAATTGTCTTAAAGTTGATAAAGCAATAATTTTTTTTAAATCAAATTCATAATTTGCACAAATTCCAGATATAAATATAGTTAATCCAGATATTAACAATAAAAATTTTATAATATATATATCCATTAATAAATTATTAAAACGAATTAATAAATATACACCAGCAGTTACTAAAGTTGAAGAATGAACTAAGGAAGAAACAGGTGTAGGAGCAGCTATAGCTGAAGGCAATCAAGATCTAAATGGAATCTGAGCTCTTTTAGTTATAGCAGCTAAAATTACCAATATTCTAACAATTTTTATTGAATAATCATTTCTTATAAATTCTAAATAAAAAATAAAATTTCATCTCCCATAATTTATTATCCAAGAAATTAATATTAAAATTATAACATCTCCAATTCGATTAGATAAAGCAGTTAATATACCAGCATTATAAGACTTTATATTTTGATAATAAAGAATTAAACAATAAGATACTAATCCTAACCCATCTCAACCTAAAAAAATTCTAATCATATTTGGACTAATAATTAATAAAATCATAGAAAATACAAATAATAAAACCAAAACAATAAAACGATTTAAATTTAATTCTGATCTTATATATCTTTTTCTATAATAAATTACAGAAGAAGAAATTAAAGAAACAAATATTATAAATAATAATGATATTCAATCTAATAAAATTGAAAATACAATATTCATAGAATTTAATGAAATAATATCTCACTCCAAAAAAATAATTATATTATTTATAATAAAATAAATTATCGTAAAAAAATTAATTAACATAAAAAAAAATAAAAAAAAAAAACTTACAAAACAAATAGAAAAATTATTAATAACCTAAAATGATATAATCATATATTTGATACCACAAATCAATATTTTTTTTTAAATTATTTAAGTAAAATCAAATTATTATATAATCAACCTTTAAAATTAAAATATTTAAAGGTAATCAGTGTAATATTAATATTAAATACTCTCGAGATAACCCTCTATATAATCTATATATTGTTATATTATATTTTCCATGTTGAGTAATCGAATATAAATATAATCTATAACCAGCTCTAAAAAAAGAAATCCCCATTAATATCAACATTCTTAATCAAGACCAACTTACTAATCTATTGATTAATCTAATTTCTCCCAATAAATTTAAAGAAGGGGGAGCTGCTATATTAGATGATATAAATAAAAATCACCATATTCTTATAGAAGGTATAAAAACTATTATTCCTTTATTTAGAAATAATCTTCGTCTTCTGATTCGTTCATAATTAATATTTGATAAACAAAATATCCCAGACGAACATAAGCCATGACCAATTATTAATATATAAGAACCTATAAATCCTCAATGATTCATTGTTATAATTCCCCCAATTACTATTCTTATATGAGCAACTGATGAATATGCAATTAATGATTTCATATCAATTTGACAAAAACACTTTAATCTAATAAATAAACCCCCCACTAATCTAATAATAATTCAAATTAAACTTATTTTTAAATTTATTTTTTGTATTATAATTAAAATTCGCAATAATCCATACCCCCCTAATTTTAACATAATAGCAGCTAAAATTATTGAACCAGAAATAGGAGCCTCTACATGAGCTTTTGGTAATCATAAATGAGTAAAATATATAGGTATTTTAACTAAAAAAGCTATTACTATTCTCATATATAATAATAATAAATTAAAATTATAAAATTTTAAAAAATATATAATTATAGTATTTATATTTATATAAATAAAAAAAATTCCTAATAATAAAGGTAAAGAAACAAATAATGTATAAAATAAAAGATACATGCCAGCCTGAATTCGCTCAGGTTGATACCCCCAACCAATAATTAATATTAAAGTAGGAATTAATCTCCCCTCAAAAAATAAATAAAATATAAATAAATTTAACACTCTAAAAGTTATATATAATATTATTAATAATAGTAAAATATTTACTAAAAAATATTTTTCATAATTTTTTTTTTTTAGTAAATTTTCTCTAGCTATAATTATTAATCTTCTAATTCAAATTCTCAACAAAATTAAACCATAAGAAATTATATCACATCCTATTATATATCTTAAATTAAAAAAATATATCCCTAAAGATAAATTTATAAACATTATTATTATCATTATTACTATTAATTGAACCATTCAAAACATATTTTTTTTTAAACATAAAGGAATTATAAATAAAATTATAAATAAAAATTTTATCATTTTTTAAATTAAATTATATCTTTGAAAATAATCATTCCCATGAGTTCGAATTATAGATACTAAAATTGATAAACCTAAAGCACCTTCACATACCGAAAATACTATAAAAACAATTAATATATAAATATTATAATTTATTATTATTAAAAATATTATAAAAAAAAAAAATATTCTTAAAATAATAAACTCTAATCTTAATAAAACAATCAATAAATGTTTATATTTAGAAACAAAAATTATATTTCCAAATAAATATATTATAAAAATTACTAATCATATATTTATTATCATTTGTTTGTTTTTATAGTTTAAAAAAAACTTTGGTCTTGTAAATCAAAATTAAGAATTTTCTTTAAAAACTTCAAAGAAAAAGATTATCTTTATCAATAATCTCCAAAATTACTATTTTTTTTAAACTATTCTTTGAAATTATAAAAATATTTATATCTTTATTATTAATTTTTATCTCAATTTTTATATTTTTTTTAAATCATCCTTTACCTATAGGAATATTAATTTTAATTCAAACATTATTATTATGTTTATTATCAGGGATATTAATTAATACATATTGATTTTCTTATATCTTATTTTTAATTTTCTTAGGGGGATTAATAGTATTATTCATTTATGTTTCAAGAATTGCTTCTAATGAAAATTTTAAAATATCTATATTTAATAAAATATTTTTTTTATATTTTTTATTTATATTAATTATTAGATTTTTTTTTAAAAATAACATATTTTGAATAAATTTTTCTTTCAATAATGAAATAATCAATTTCTTTAATTTATTTTTATTTTTTAATGATGAATTTAATCTTAATTTATCTAAACTTTATGATAAACAAACTTATTTATTAACTTTAATAATAATTATTTATTTATTTATTACCCTAATTGCTGTAATTAAAATTACTAATATTTTTTTTGGGCCTCTTCGTTCAATACATTAACAAATGATAATATTATTCAAACCTATCCGAAAAAATCACCCCATCATTAAAATTATTAATAATTCACTTATTGATCTTCCCTCTCCTTCTAATATTTCATCATGATGAAATTTTGGATCTTTATTAGCTTTATGTTTATTAATTCAAATTATCACAGGATTATTTTTAACTATATATTACACAGCTAATATTGAACTAGCTTTCTACAGAGTTAATTATATTTGTCGTAATGTAAATTATGGATGAATAATCCGAACTTTCCATGCTAACGGAGCATCATTCTTTTTTATTTGTATTTACATTCATATTGGTCGAGGAATTTATTATGAATCATTTAATCTTAAACCTACTTGAATAATAGGAGTTATTATTTTATTTTTATTAATAGCTACAGCATTTATAGGATATGTCTTACCTTGAGGACAAATATCATTTTGAGGGGCTACAGTTATTACTAATCTTCTCTCAGCAATTCCTTATTTAGGAAATATATTAGTAAACTGAATTTGAGGGGGATTTGCTGTAGATAATTCTACTCTTACACGTTTTTATACATTTCATTTTTTATTTCCTTTCATTATTTTAATACTAACTATGATTCATTTACTATTTCTTCATCAAACAGGATCTAATAATCCTTTAGGTATCAATAGAAATTTAGATAAAATTCCCTTTCATCCATTTTTTTCATTCAAAGATTTAATCGGATTTATTATTTTAATTTTTCTATTAACTTTATTAACTTTAACTAATCCTTACTTACTAGGAGACCCTGATAATTTTATCCCAGCAAACCCCTTAGTTACCCCTATTCATATCCAACCAGAATGATATTTTTTATTTGCTTATGCTATTCTACGCTCTATCCCAAATAAATTAGGAGGAGTTATTGCATTAATTATATCAATTTTAATTTTAATAATTTTACCATTTACATTTAACAAAAAAATTCAAGGAATTCAATTTTACCCTATTAATCAAATTTTATTTTGATCTTTAATTTCAACTATTATTATATTAACTTGAATTGGAGCACGATCTGTAGAAACTCCTTATATTATTACTGGACAATTACTAACAATTATTTATTTTTCTTACTTTATTATTAATCCAATTATAAATAAAATTTGAGATAAATTAATTTTTAATCATTAATAATTAATGAGCTTGTTAAAGCATTTGTTTTGAAAACTTAAGAAAGAATATTTATTCTATTAATTTATACTAAAATTATTTAATAAATTAAAAAAATTTTTAAACCTAAATAAAATATTAAAAAATTTAAAGAATTTGGTAAATATCTTTTTCAACACAAATATATTAATTTATCATAACGATAACGAGGTAAAGTACCTCGCACTCAAATAAAAACAAAAGATATTATTACTACCTTAAAATAAAAAAATAATGATATATTATAACCACCTATGTATATAATAACAAATAATAATCTTATAAATAAAATTCTAGAATATTCAGCTAAAAAAATTATAGCAAAACCACCTCTTCTATATTCTACATTAAAACCAGAAACTAATTCTCTTTCACCTTCTGCAAAATCATAAGGAGTTCGATTAGTTTCAGCTATTAATGAAGATAAAAAACACAATCTTAGAGGAATTATTAATAATAATAATCAAATTATAAACTGATAATTTATAAACTTTATTAAATTAAAATCTATTACTATAATAATTCTAGATATTATAATTAAAGTTATTCTAACTTCGTAAGAAATAGTCTGTGCTACTGACCGTAATCCTCCTAATAAAGAATAATTTGAATTCGAAGATCAACCAGCAACTATTATAGTATAAACTCTCACTCTAGTACAACATAAAAAAAATAAAATTCTTAATCTAAAAGAAACTATATTAAATAAATAAGGAATAATAATTCAAATTATTAAAGATAAAATAAATGCCATAATAGGAGAAAAATAATAAATTACATAATTTGAATAATTTAAATAAACTTGTTCTTTAGAAAATAATTTAATTGCATCACAAAAAGGCTGCAATAACCCTATATAACCTATTTTATTAGGACCTTTTCGAATTTGAATATAGCCTAAAATCTTTCGCTCTAACAAAGTTAAAAAAGCAACCCCAATTAAAACCCCAATAATTAAAATCAAAAATCCAATTATAATATTTATTATATCAATTAATATCATTTACTATCTATATATTAATATAATATATATTTATGACTTCTAAAACCATTACATTTTTCTGTCAAAATAGTTTTAATATTATATTATTAATATTCTTATAAATAAAATTATTTCAAATATTTGATCCTTTCGTACTAAAATATTTTATTTTTTTTTAAAGATAGAAACCAACCTGGCTTACACCGGTTTGAACTCAGATCATGTAAGATTTTAATGATCGAACAGATCAAAATTTTAAACTTCTACATTTAAATTTTATCTTAATCCAACATCGAGGTCGCAAACTTTTTTTTTTATTCGTACTAAAAAAAAATATTACGCTGTTATCCCTAAGGTAATTTTTTCTTATAATCATTAATTAATGGATCATTTATTCATTTATTAATGTTTAATTTATAATAAAAGTTATTTTAATTTTCATGTCACCCCAACATAATAATTAAATTAATTATTATTTCATATTTAATATTTATTAATAAATAAATTAATTATAAAACTCTATAGGGTCTTCTCGTCTTTTAAAATTATTTTAGCTTTTTAACTAAAAAATTAAATTATATAATAATAAATTAGAGACAGTTTATATTTCATCAAATCTTTCATACAAGTCTTCAATTAAAAGACTAATGATTATGCTACCTTTGTACAGTCAATATACTGCAGCCCTTTAATATTTTAAATCAGTGGGCAGATTAGACTTTAAATTATTATCAAAAAGACATGTTTTTGATAAACAAGTGAATATAAATTTTGCCGAATTCCTTTAATTTAATTTTAATTAATTTTTTTTTTTAAATTAATTTTAATATACTAATTTTATCATTATTACTAATTTTTTTTTATTAAAAGTTATTTTTTTTATAAAAAATTAAATTTAATTTAAATTTTATTTTAATTAAAATTTTTTATAATAAATTATAATTTATAAACAATATAAATTTTAAAAATTTTAATTTTTTTTTATTAATAATTATAAAAATTTAATTTAAAGCTTATCCCCTAAAATATTAAATTTTAAATTTTTATAATTAATTAATTAATTATAAAATTATTTTAATTTAAAATTAAATTTTTTTCTAAAAAAACTAGATATATTTAAAAACGATTAACATTTCATTTCTAATTAATTATTTAAAATAATTATACAATATTAAATTTTTTAATTAATTAACTCTTTTAAATTCGAGATTTATTTAAATAAATTTTCTTTATTTAATAAACTCTGATACACAAGATACAACAAATTAAATTTACTTTTTATTTAATTAATTTTCATTTTATTTTAAATTTCCTTTACAGTAATATTCAACTATAAAATTTATAATTTTTTCTATTAAAAATACTTCAACCCCCATTTTTTCTTTTTAATATTAAAATTTTTTTTATTATTGTTAACTTATTAATCCAACCCCTCAAATTAATTAATTATCAATTTCTTTTCAATGTAAATGAAATACTTTCACAAGCTCTAATTTGATCTTTCTAGAAACACTTTCCAGTACCTCTACTTTGTTACGACTTATTCCAATTTTAAAATGAAAGTGACGGGCAATATGTACATATTTTAATTTTTAATCATTATAATAAATTAATTAAAATTACATTTAAATCCACCTTCAAATTTTTATTTCAAAACAATTTTTCATTTAAATATATTTATTGTAATCCATCATATTCTTAATTATACTCTGCATCTTGATCTGAATTAATTTTTATTTTTAAATTTAAAATATTATTTTCACTAAAAAATATTTTTTTAACAATGATATACAAAATTATAAATTAAGTAAATTTATTCGTGGATTATCAATTAATAGACAGATTCCTCTAAATGAACTAAAATACCGCCATATTATTTAAGTTTCAATAAATTATTACTTACTATTTTAGTATTATAAATTAAATTTTTAATAATAGGGTATCTAATCCTAGTTTATTTTTAAATTTATTAAATCATAAAACCATAATAAAATTTAATTAAATTAAAATTTCACCTAATAATTTAATATTTATTTTAATTAAATTTTATTTATTATAAACTGAAATAATTTAATTTAATCTTTGTTTAACCGCAACTGCTGGCACAAAATTAGTTATTAATTTTTATATTACTAAATCTTAATTTCTTAAATTTTTAATACTAATTACTACTTAATTAATTAATTATTTTTTAAATAACAGAAAATTTAATACTAAAATTTATATGTAAAATAAATTCATAATAAATTATAAAAAACATAATTATTTTATTATATCTCATAATTTTTCACATAGATTTTTTTTTTTTTTTTTTTTTATATTATATATTTAATATTATATAAAATATTTTAATATTTTCTCTTATTTTTTTTCTTATAATATCCATATTGAAAATTAATATCAATATAATCCGAATACAGTTCTAATTAAATACAAATAATTATGAATATAATATAATTTAAGAAAAAATTTATATATTATTTATATTAATAATTAATTAAAATATTTATTTATTTATATATATATATATTTATAAATTTATTTATATATATTTATATATATATATATATATATATATATATGAACCGTTTTTAATATTTTTATATTAAATATAAAAAAAAATTATA